TTTATCCAAGAAAAGGTATTTTTAGTTTGCATGGTCCAATCATTGATCCCGAAAATTTCTACAATAAAATTTGGTAGGTCGCTAGTATAGTTCCCTATCTATAATTTTGCTATTTACTTAAATATTAAATATAAATAATTTTACTGGAATATTGGAGGAATTCCTTGGATGGGTAGTAAGTACAATTTTGAATGTTTTGCTTATGTACAAAGTAACAAATATTATAATTGGATCGTTCGATCACTTTTCAGTCATTCATTGAATGATAAATCACTACAAGTGAAGGAGATACACGATTTAAATAACGAAAGATCCAATATTTAAAAATTGTATCTAAAATGACTGGAAAAGTAGAAACAAGACCGGATATAATTTGATCATTATGAGCAAATCCAAAATCTTTGTAGACAGAGCCAATCATTAATTCCCAACCGTGGGGCGAATGGAATCCTATACATAAATCAGTTAATAAAAGAATAGAAAAAGCTTTTATTGTGTCGCTTAAGTTGTATAGGAATTCTTGAAACCAAGAGTTAAGAATAACAAGTTCTTCATTACCTAGAATAGAATAACCACTTAGAATACCGAAACAGATTATATTTGTCGAGAAGTGTAAAATTGTATGGATGCGATCCTCGTTGTGCATCTTGATCAATTGGATCGTTTCTTTGTAGATTTCGATGCGAGGCTTTTGTAAATGTGTTTCCGGGTATTCCTTTATCATTTCGTCCAAACGTAAGAGTTCCTCTAAGTCTATGAATTCTTTTAGAATACTCTTTTCTTGAATATCATTCAAAAAAATTTCGGATTGCCTAGTATTCCACCAATTAGTAAACCAAGATTCCAGACTTTTATTAAATGAGAGAGAGATCCACCAAGGCAAAAATACTATAGATGCAAGATATAGAAGGGAAATTAATACTTTCTTTTTTGCCATTTTTTCGTCTGTGAATTTTAAAATTTTTAATGAACGCACCTCATTCGTCGACTCTATATGATACTAATATTTCTATCAAGCATAAGTTCTATTACAAGTCATCGATGTATTTCCGGATTTTTTTGTGATTCAGTACAGCGGTTAGTCCTTGAATTTAGAAAGAATATAGAATAAGAAAGAGCCCTCTTCAAATTAATAGTAGTCGGATTTCGAGACGAAAGAACTCCCGTTCTATCAAAATATCAAATATTTAGAAAAAAATTCTTTACTTTATGATGAAATGTTTTGTTTTGATATATGATGAATCTATCATTTAGATTTGTTACTGAATTGAGTTAAGTGGATTTACATACGCATAAAAAAAATTGTGGACATAAACAATTTCGTTTTAGAATTGTTTCATATACGTTTGCTTTGGCTCGAGTAAGCGTTCTGAAGAAACTTCAGTTAAGTTATGCTATAGAAAAAAAGATGATTCTTGAGTTTTTTATCTCTTGCAAAGTATTCATTCTTCAGTTCCTTTTTTCAAAATACTTCAATTGGTACACGCAAGAAATAGGCCAATTCAGCAGCTTTTTGCTCAATCTCTCGTGGAGTAAAATTCTCATCAGTACGAGTCAAGGGAATGGCTCCTTGTCCTTTTATTTCCATATAAAGGACACGACGAGCATAAATACCCTCTTTAATTTCTATTCTGATGGACTGAATGTCTTTCATAAGGAATCGGAGGAATATGCGACGATTTTTTCCAGGAAATCCCCAACGAAAAATACACACTATGCCCTCTTTTATATCGAATCGATCATAACCACTACCTACATTCCACGAAATTGTGCACCACAAATAGGAGCTAATAAAAAGACCTGCGATCCCATAGAAAGACATCACGATACCTTGTGGAAAAAAAATTATTTGCTGAGAAGGAAATAAAGATATAAAATTCCTACCAAAATAACTGGACGTTCCAACCAATAAAAACCCTAATGAACCTAAAAAAAGAATAAAGGCCCAACAGAAATTACTTGTTTTTCGAGACCCCGCTATAAGTTCTACCCATATACGTTCTGATCGCCAACTCATACTCTAACTAGACCTAGTTGCATTTTATTGGAATTGGGAGAATAACAAAAATAATTTTTTTTTTACTTTTTTTTGTTTCCGAAGTAACTCTCATCAACCAGCACTATTATGATGTGAACCTTTAGGGATAATTCATCGAATTTCTTAGATCCAAACTAAAATAATAACATCCCTTTCATATGATTTCCTAATACATATAGATATATTGACTTTACATTTCAGAAATTCTCCGATCTATTTGAAAATAGTTATAATTCATTTATCATGTTTACACATACATAAGAGCTTATGCCCGAAGGAAGCCGCATATTATACCATATTTTACTAAATAGATATCCGTGTTATGATCCAAGTAAGTCTTGAAAAAAAATATATATATATAAGATTTGTCCTTGTTGTATCTAAAAAATCTTGTTTTTTTGAACATAAAGAGATAAAGAAGCCATTGCAATTGCCGGAAATACTAAGCCCACTAAAGGCACA